ACTACCCCCTTTTTTGTATTTCCTTAATTTATTTCCTTAATTGAATTTCGATTGATTAGGACGAAGTTCCTTAAAAACCTCTGCCTTCTTTAAAATATCTTGAACAGTTTCTGTAGGTTGAGCCCCTTTTTCAAGGAAATATAAAATAGCAGGAACATTTAAATAAGTTTGATTCTTTATCGGATCATAAAAACCCACTTTCTGAAGATCTTTTCCTTCTCTTCGGGATCGAACATCAATTGCAACGATTCGATAGACGGCTCATTGGGATAGATGTAGATGAACAACACCCCCCCTAGAAACGTATAGGAAGCTTTCTCCTCGTACGGCTCGAGAATTGAGGTGTATTCGAAGTTTTGTCTCTCTATGGAATTCTATCTAAGAAATGACAACTGGATCCATAAAATGATCAAAGCAATTAAAGATGTAAGTCTTTTTTCTTCGTTCTTCCTTAAAATGAAAAAGAAACCATTCGTACTCTCATAACTCAAGTTGGATAACTTTCAAACAGTTCAAAGGAAAATCTTTCGACAATTTCATTTATTGAGCGGTCTTTTCTCCTTTTTTGTTTGTCTCGTTTAAAATCGGATTCTTCAGTCTGATCCAGTTATTAAGACAATTTAAAAGGTGTTTCCTTGTTCTGGGATCCTTTATCTTTATTTTATTTTAAATCATTGGGTTTAGACATTACTTCGGTGCTTTTTAATCCTTTCAAAATGGCAGCAACATACCCTTTTTGCGATTTCTATGAAAGAATCCTACAAGATGATGGATTCACTCGTGAAACACTTTGGATCGAAAAAGTTTGATCAATTCCAATAAACTTTTTAATTTGAAACTTGTTCGAATTGGATTCTTTCGATTTCCATACCTAAGATATATTTACGAAGTTGTTTCAATTTTTTATTGATTGGCATTAACCCTAGACCCTTGCCCCGAGAAATAAATTAATACTTTCTACTCGAGCTCCATCACGGACTATTTACATTCCAAGACAACAAAGAGGGTTCTAGTGAAACAGAACCAATGATGTCGAGCTAAGAGCACCTTCATTCCTACAAAAAATGGTGGATGTACAAATCCACAACGGATCGTGTCCTTCAAGTCGCACGTTGCTTTCTACCACATCGTTTCAAACGAAGTTTTACCATAACATTCCTCTAAGAACCGGTATGGAATTGATTCAATTATGGAATCATGAATAGTCATTGGTTGGGCTGATGTATAAACACCATAATCTATAGTATTTTCTATATCTTCTATATCTATAGTATATAGATATAAATAATACTATAGATATAGGCTATGGGACTGATGCAGCATAAATCAAAAAAGGGGGTGTCCTAGTCTTTTTTATTTTTACGAAATGCGAGCTGTCTAGGCACAAAGCCAAACAAGTCCAGATTAAGTCCAGTTTTTGCTACTTTTTTTCTATTTTAGCCTACCTCATTGATTAAGAATTAAGAGACTTAGTGAATTTAATTATTACCAAAAACCCCTCTTGGCGAAAAGTCAAGAAATCTACAAAAACGAAAATGGAATCTAATTAGGCTAATTTATGGGGTAGAGAATAGGAGATAGGGAATATGGATTTTTTCGCATCTCGATTCAGTTTTTGAAAAAAAAACGATTCATCGAACAAAAAAATCAGAAACAACAATCACATTCCAGCTAACATTTCGATTTTAAACAGAACATTGTTAAAAAAGCAATCTATATTGTCAGAGAATATATATGTTCTGGGACGGAAGGATTCGAACCTCCGAATAGCGGGACCAAAACCCGTTGCCTTACCACTTGGCCACGCCCCATTTAGATTTCTATGCGATACTAATAAAGTATATTGCTGGTTTTGTTTGTTTGTCAACTCTAGCCCAAATATCTATAGAATAGATTAGATTGGTATTCGGATTTTTCTATGTTTTTGGTATGTGTAGATATAGAATTCAACTTAATTTATTGATCATTACATATAATTCAATTAAGATATTGTATGAAAATATGATTTTTTCGATTCTCCTTTGAGAAAAGGAGGATTTTTGATTGGGTGGGTTCAAAGAAAAAGAAGGATTTTTTGTTTACCTTACTTTCCTTTTCCTTATATAAATAACTCAATCAAAATGCAATTATCTCCAAGAACAAAAAGTATGTTATGCTTAATACCTTTAGTTTGATCGGTATCTGTCTTAATTCGACCCTTTATTCGAGTATTTTTTTCTTCGGCAAATTGCCCGAGGCCTATGCTTTTTTGAATCCAATCGTAGATATTATGCCAGTCATACCTCTGTTCTTTTTTCTCTTAGCTTTTGTTTGGCAAGCTGCTGTAAGTTTTCGATGAGATCCTTAATAATATCCTAGAAAATTCATGATTAATTCGAGAAAAAATTATAAAATAAATAAAATCAGATAAGCTTTACCGTTTGAAATCTCGATTCAAACATTGAAATTCTTGGATAGCCAAGAGAAATCCGGCTTAACTTATTTCCTTCTTTTTTGGTGC